AATGAAGTGCCTGATTTTCGAAAGGATTATCTTGATAGGGTAAATCATGTATTTTAAATACCTTCATTATATTTAATAGAATTGAACATATTTCCTAAAACTTCAAAAGTTTTTGTACACCATTATACTTAAATATAAATAAAAACTATAAGATAATAAAAAGATAAGCTAATTAAGCTAATAGGTTCATACCCTATTTATAAAGGTTTTATTCCTTTTCTTTTTAATTTTCTTTATTCCAAATAATTTTTTATTTATTAGTATACTTATTATAAGAACAATTTTTACAATTTCATCAAATTCATGATTAGGGGCATGAATAGGGTTAGAAATTAATTTATTGTCATTTATTCCATTAATAAGTAATACAAAAAATATATTTTCTACAGAAGCATCATTAAAATATTTTCTTACACAATCTTTTGCTTCTTCTACATTAATTTTTTTTATTATTTTATCTTTTATTTTTTCATTAAATTACACAAATATTAATATTATAAATCTAGTAAAAATATTTATATTATCTTCTTTATTTATAAAATTAGGAGCTGCTCCTTTTCATTTTTGATTTCCTTCAGTTATAGAAAATTTATCATGAAGAATAAATTTAATTCTTTTAACATGACAAAAAATTGCACCATTAATTTTAATTTCTTATTTAAACTATAATTTTTACTTTCAATTTATTGCACTAAGTAGTACATTAATTGGAAGAATTGGAGGATTAAATCAAACAAATTTACGAAAAATTATAGCTTTTTCTTCAATTAATCATATTGGTTGAATAATTAGTTCTTTACTTTTAAATAATAATTTATGAAAAACTTATTTTCTAATTTATTCTTTATTAACAATTTTAATAATTTCTATTTTTATAAATTTTAATATTTATTTTATTAATCAAATTTATTTAACTATAAATTTTAATTTATTAAATAAATTTTTATTATACATAAATTTTTTATCTTTAGGAGGATTGCCCCCATTTTTAGGATTTTTTCCTAAATGAATAATTATTAATAATTTAATTTTAAATGATTATTTTTATTTAATAATTTTAATATCCTTATTTACTTTAATTAATTTATATTACTATTTACGTCTTACTTTAAATTCTTTATTAATATTAAATATAGAACAAAAATGATTCATTAAAATTAATTTTAAAATAAATCAATTAATAATTTTATTTAGAATAATTTCTTTATTAACATTACCTTTATTTTCATTATATTATATTCTTTTTTAAGGCTTTAAGTTAAATTAAACTTTTAGCCTTCAAAGCTAATTATAAAGAATATCTTTAAGTCTTAGCTTATTGCTTCTTTAAATTTGCAATTTAATATCTTTTATAGACTATAAAACTTTTGGTAAAAGAGAAAAATTCTCATTTATAAATTTACAATTTATCACCTAATACTTCAGTCATTTTACCATCGAATAAATGACTTTTTTCAACAAATCATAAAGATATTGGTACATTATATTTTATTTTTGGAGCATGATCAGGTATATTAGGAACTTCATTAAGTTTATTAATTCGGGCTGAATTAGGCCAACCTGGATCATTAATTGGAGATGATCAAATTTATAATGTTATTGTTACTGCACATGCTTTTATTATAATTTTTTTTATAGTTATGCCTATTATAATTGGAGGATTTGGAAATTGATTAGTTCCTTTGATATTAGGAGCTCCTGATATAGCTTTTCCTCGAATAAATAATATAAGATTTTGACTTTTACCTCCATCAATCACTTTATTATTAAGAAGAAGATTAGCTGAAAGTGGAGCAGGTACTGGATGAACTGTTTACCCCCCTTTATCAGCTAATATTGCTCATGCTGGAGCTTCTGTTGATTTAACAATTTTTAGTCTTCATTTAGCAGGTGTTTCATCAATTTTAGGAGCTATTAATTTTATTACAACTGTTTTAAATATACGATCACAAAATTTAACATTAGATCGAATTCCTTTATTTGTGTGATCAGTAGCTATTACAGCTTTATTACTTTTATTATCTCTACCTGTTTTAGCTGGAGCTATTACTATACTTTTAACAGATCGAAATTTAAATACTTCATTTTTTGACCCAGCTGGAGGAGGGGACCCAATTTTATATCAACATTTATTTTGATTTTTTGGTCATCCAGAAGTATATATTTTAATTTTACCAGGATTTGGAATAATCTCTCATATTATTAGTCAAGAAAGTGGAAAAAAGGAAACTTTTGGAGCTTTAGGAATAATTTATGCTATATTAGCTATTGGATTATTAGGATTTGTTGTATGAGCTCATCATATATTTACAGTAGGAATAGATGTTGATACACGAGCTTATTTTACATCAGCTACTATAATTATTGCTGTTCCTACAGGAATTAAAATTTTTAGCTGATTAGCTACTCTTCATGGTTCACAATTAAATTATAGACCTTCATTATTATGAACTTTAGGTTTTGTATTTTTATTTACAGTAGGAGGTTTAACAGGAGTAATTTTAGCTAATTCTTCTCTTGATATTATTTTACATGATACGTATTATGTTGTAGCTCATTTTCATTATGTTTTATCAATAGGAGCTGTATTTGCTATTATAGCAGGTTTTATCCATTGATGACCTTTATTTACAGGAACAACTTTTAACAATAAATGATTAAAAATTCAATTTTTTATTATATTCATTGGAGTTAATTTAACATTTTTCCCTCAACATTTTTTAGGGTTAAGAGGAATACCTCGTCGTTATTCTGATTATCCAGATGCTTATATAAACTGAAATATTATCTCATCCATTGGATCAACAATTTCATTAGTAAGAATTATTTTCTTTATTTATATTATATGAGAAAGATTAATTTCAAACCGTTCACCTATTTTTGCTTTAAATTTTCCTTCATCAATTGAATGAATACAAAAATATCCTCCTATAGAACACTCTTATAATGAACTTCCTTTAATTAATAGATTCTAAAATGGCAGAATAGTGCAATGAATTTAAGCTTCATATATAAAGAATTATCTTTTTTTAGAATATGAATACTTGAAATAATTATCTTCTTCTTGATGGTCAATCTCCATTAATAGAACAATTAATTTTTTTCCATGATCATACTTTATTAATTTTAATTATAATTACAATTTTAGTAAGATATTTAATAAGATCTTTATATTTTAATAAATATATTAATCGATTTTTATTAGAAGGGCAAATAATTGAATTAATTTGAACTATTCTCCCTGCTATTACTCTTGTTTTTATTGCTATACCTTCATTACGATTATTATATTTAATAGATGAATTAAATAATCCTCTAATTACTTTAAAATCTATTGGTCATCAATGGTATTGAAGTTATGAATATACAGATTTTTTAAAAAATAGATTTGATTCTTATATAGTTCAAGTTAATAGACTAACAAAAAATTCTTTTCGTTTATTAGATGTTGATAATAATATTGTTCTTCCTTTTATAACACAAATTCGTTTATTAGCAACTGCTACAGATGTTATTCATTCTTGAACAATTCCTTCTTTAGGAATTAAAATTGATGCAACACCAGGTCGATTAAATCAAACAAATTTTTTTATAAATCAATCTGGATTATTTTTTGGTCAATGTTCAGAAATTTGTGGAGCTAATCATAGTTTTATACCTATTGTTATTGAAAGAACTTCTTTAAAAAATTTTCTTAATTGATTAAAAAATCTTTCATTAGATGGCTGAAAGTAAGTAATGGTCTCTTAAACCAATTTATAGTAATTTAACATTTACTTCTAATGAAAGAATTAGTTAATTTATAACATTAATATGTCATATTAAAATTATTTATATATAAATATTCTTTTATTCCTCAAATAGCTCCAATAAATTGATTATTTTTATATATTTTATTTATTAGTTTATTTATATTATTTTTAATAAAAAATTACTTTTTTTTAAGAAATAATTTTAAAACAATTAATATTTCATCATTACAATTAAAAAAAAAAAATTGAAAATGATAACAAATTTATTTTCTGTTTTTGACCCTTCTACAACTTTATTTAATTTATCTTTAAATTGATTAAGTTCTTTCTTAGGATTAATTATTTTACCTTCATTATATTGAATTCTTCCTAATCGAATTTATTTCATTTGAATAACTATTTTAACAAAATTAAATCAAGAATTTAAAACTTTATTAGGAATTAAAAACTATAAAATTTCAATTATTTTTACAAGTCTATTTATTTTTATTATATTTAATAATTTACTTGGTTTATTCCCTTATATTTTTACTAGTTCTAGACATATAAATTTTACTTTAAGATTAGCTTTACCTTTATGAATTTCTTTCATAATTTATGGATGATTAAATCATACAAATCATATATTTACACATTTAGTTCCTCAAGGAACTCCTAATGTTTTAATACCTTTTATAGTATGTATTGAAACAATTAGAAATATTATTCGTCCAGGAACTCTTGCTATTCGATTAGCTGCTAATATAATTGCTGGTCATCTTCTTTTAACATTATTAGGTAATACAGGTTCATCAATATCAACATTAATGATTTATTTATTATTAATTACACAAATTTTACTTTTAACTCTTGAATTTGCTGTTTCTATTATTCAAGCTTATGTTTTCTCTGTTTTATCAACTCTTTATTCTAGAGAAGTTTAATGTCTATAAAACATAACCACCCTTTTCATTTAGTAGATTACAGTCCATGACCATTAACGGGAGCTTTAGGAGCTATAATTACAGTATCTGGAATAATTATATGATTTCATCAATTTAATAATTCTTTATTATTACTAGGAAATTTAATTCTTATTTTAACTATAATTCAATGATGACGTGATATCACTCGTGAAAGTACATATCAAGGACTTCATACTTTACCTGTAATTTATGGATTACGTTATGGAATAATTTTATTTATTATTTCAGAAATTTTTTTTTTTATTAGATTTTTTTGAGCTTTTTTTCATAGAAGATTATCCCCAACAATTGAAATTGGAAGTATATGACCCCCTCAAGGAATTAATCCTTTTAATCCTATACAAATTCCTTTATTAAATACTGTTATTCTATTATCATCAGGATTAACAGTAACTTGAGCCCATCATAGAATTTTAGAAAATAATTATAATCAAGCTATTCAAAGTTTATTTTTTACAGTTATTTTAGGATTATATTTTACTATACTTCAAGCATATGAATACTATGAAGCTTCATTTACTATTAGAGATGCTGTTTATGGATCAACATTTTTTATAGCTACAGGATTTCATGGGTTACATGTAATTATTGGTACAACATTTTTAATTGTATGTTTAATACGTCAAATTTTTTCACATTTTTCTAAAACTCACCATTTTGGATTTGAAGCCTCTGCTTGATACTGACATTTTGTTGATGTAGTTTGATTATTTTTATATATTTCTATTTATTGATGAGGAAGATAAATTTATAAATTATTTATATAATATAAAAAGTATATTTGACTTCCAATCAAAAAGTCTAATAATTTTAGTATAAATAATTTTTATTAATATAATAATAATTATTATTTTTTTTTTAATTGCATTTTTAATGATAATAATTTGTTCAATTATTGCTAAAAAAACTTTTATAGATCGAGAAAAAAATTCTCCTTTTGAATGTGGATTTGATCCAATAAATTCTGCTCGAATTCCTTTTTCTATACATTTTTTCCTTATTGCTGTAATTTTTTTAATTTTTGATGTTGAAATTACTTTAATCTTCCCATTAATTATAGTTTTTAATTTAACAATTTTAAAAAATTGAATTTTTATTAATTTATTCTTTATACTAATTCTTTTACTAGGAATTTATCATGAATGAAATCAAGGGGCTTTAAATTGAACTAATTAAATAAAGGATAATAATTTAATAAAAATATTTAGGTTGCATCTAAAAAAAATTGTTTAAAACAATTTATCTTTAGTAATGAAGTAAAACTTACATTTAGTTTCGACCTAAAATTAGATTAATTAAATCCTTACTTTAATTGAAACCAAAAAGAGGTATATCATTGTTAATGATAAAAATGAATTTAATTCCAATTAAGATATAAAATTTTTAAAAAAAGCTGCTAACTTTTTTTATAGTAGTGAAATTCTATTAATATCTTTAATTTATATAGTTTAAATAAAACATTACATTTTCATTGTAAAAATAATTTTTTTTTATTTATAAATATTTATAAAATAAAAATTTTCCTTAATATCTTCAATATTATGCTCTAAATTATAAGCTATATAAATAAATAATACAATATATAAATAATATAAATATAATAAAAAATAAAAAAATTAATTTTAAATCATTTATTTGAATATAATGTAATATAATTCTATTTTTATTTAAATATTTATATAAACCTTGTACACCTAATAATTCTCTTCAACCATAATCAATTAAATTATTTAAATTATTACTTTCTTCAAGAAATTTTTTTGAAATACCGTATCTAAAAACAATTGGTATATATCATATTGTCCCTAAAAAATTTACTATTTTTTTTTGAGTTAAACTAAATAATTGATTATTAATTTTCATTAAAGATAATTCATATCCTAATCATAATCCTATAATAATAACAATAATTACTATTAACTTTATTAATAAAGTTAATAAAATTATACTTTCTCAAGAAAATATAATTCATATTATTATTCTTCCCCCAAAAATAGCTATAAAAACTAATCCTATTATACCAATTAATATAAATTTTCTATTTTCATTAATTATTCTAAAAGAATAATAATTAAAATTATTAATTATTAAATAATATACTAAACGTATACTATAACTTACAGTTAATCCTGTTGAAATATAAAATAAAAAATAAATTAAGAAATTTACTCTTCTTAAAGATATTATTTCTAAAATTAAATCTTTTGAATAAAATCCAGCTAAAAAAGGTAATCCACATAAAGCTAAGTTAGAAATATTTATACAAATTAAAGTAATAGGTATAAAATTTATTAATTTACCCATATAACGAATATCTTGAACATTACCAAAACAATGAATAATTATTCCTGCACATATAAATAATAAAGCCTTAAATAAAGCATGAGTTAATAAATGAAAAAAAGCTAATTTTATAAATCCTAAACTTAAAATTCTTATTATTAATCCTAATTGTCTTAAAGTCGATAAAGCAATAATTTTTTTTAAATCAAATTCATAATTTGCTCCTATTCCTGATATAAATATTGTTAAACATCCAATTAATAATAAAATATCAAAAAAAATTCTACCCTCTAATAAATTTCTAAAACGAATTAATAAATAAACTCCTGCTGTAACTAATGTTGAAGAATGTACCAAAGCTGATACAGGTGTAGGAGCTGCTATAGCAGCTGGTAATCAGGCAGAAAAAGGAATTTGAGCACTTTTAGTTATTCCAGCAATTAAAACTATAAATATAATAAATTTACTTTCATATATTGACAAAAAATATTCTCTAAAAATATAAAAATTCCATCTTCCATAATTTAACATTCAACCAATTCCAATTAACAAACAAACATCTCCAATACGATTAGATAATACTGTTAATATTCCTGCATTAAAAGATTTTTCATTTTGATAATAAATAACTAAACAATAAGAAACTAATCCTAATCCATCTCAACCAACCAAAATAGAAATTAAATTAGGACTTACAATTATTATTATTATTGAAACAACAAATAAAATAACTAAATATAAAAAACGATTTTTTCTTATATCTTCTGATATATAATCATTTCTATAATAAATTACTATAGAAGAAATATAAAAAACAAAACTTATAAATAATAATCTTATTCAATCAAATAAAAAAATATAAACTAAAGAATTTCTATTTAAAGAAAATATTTCTCACTCTAAGAAATAAATTATATTATAATATATAAAATAAATTCCTAATAAAAATATTAATAAAGAAAAAAATAAAAAAATTAAAAAATTCAATTTATATAAATTAATTATTTAAAATACTAAATATATCTTTGATTCCACAAATCAATATTTTTATTAAACTATTTAAATAAAATCATACTATTATATTACCCTTTAAAAATAAAATATTTAATGGAAATCAATGTAAAAATAAAATTATATATTCACGAACATATCCATTAAAAAATCTAAATAAACCAGAATAAAATTTACCATGTTGACTATAAGAATATAAATACAAGGTATAAATAGCTCTAAAAAATGATATAATTATTAATAAAATTATTACCTTATAATTTCAACTCAAAATTCTATTTAATAAAGAAATTTCCCCTAATAAATTTAAAGAAATAGGTGAAGCTATATTAGAAATTCTTAATAAAAATCACCATAAACATAAACCAGGTATTAAATTTAAAAGACCTTTATTTATTAATAATCTTCGTCTTCCTCTTCGTTCATAAACTATATTTGCTAAACAAAATAATCCTGAAGAACATAATCCATGCCCAATTATTAACTTTAAACTTCCTAATATTCCTCAATAATTTAATGTTAATAAACCAATTAATATTATACCTATATGAACAACAGAAGAATAAGCAATTAAAGATTTTAAATCAACTTGAGATAAACAAATTATAGAAACATAAATACCCCCAATTAAACTAATTACTATTCAAAAATAATTTATTTTTATTCCTTTTAAAATTATAATTTCTATAACACGAATAATTCCATATCCTCCTAATTTTAATATAATACCTGCTAAAATTATAGATCCTGAAATTGGAGCTTCAACATGAGCTTTTGGTAATCATAAATGAACTAAAAATATTGGAATTTTAACTAAAAAAGCTAAAATTATTGATAAATAAAATAATAAATTTAAATAAGAAAATTCTTTAAAATTAATAAAAATAAGACTTCTATCACTATATAAATAAATTACACTAACAAATATAGGCAAAGAAACAAATAAAGTATAAAATAATAAATAAATTCCAGCTTGTAAACGTTCAGGTTGATACCCTCAACCCAAAATTAAAAATAAAGTTGGAATTAAACTTCTTTCAAAAAATAAATAAAACCCTAATAATGATAATCTTATAAAAGACAAAATTAATAATCATATTAATATTAATAAATTAAATATAAAAAATAATTCCTTATTCTTTAAGTAAAAAATACTTTCTCTTGATAAAATTATTAAACTTATAATTCAAAAAGTCAAAATAATTAAAAAAAAAGATAAAATATCTATTCCAAAAAAATAAGATAAATTAATAAATAAATGATTAGTTCAATAAAATTGAAAAATAAATAATATAATAAAAATTATACTTCTATAATAACTTATTTTAGTTTTTAATACAAATATTATAAATAAATTTATTAAAATAAACTTTATCATGATAAAAAATTAAATCTTTTAAAATAATCATTCCCATGGGTACGAATTAAACTAACTAAAATTGATAATCCTAATCTACCCTCACAAACACAAAATGTAATAAAAATTATTGAAAAATATATTTCAAATCCATATTTTCCTAAAAAATATATTATAAAAATAAATAAACTAATTACTAAATATTCTAAACTCAATAAAGTAATTAAGAAATGCTTATAATTTAAACAAAAAATTATTAATCCTCTTAAATATAAAATAATTATATAAATTATTAACATAAGTTTTTATAGTTTAACTAAAACATTAGTTTTGTAAACTAAAAATATTAAATAAAATTAAAAACTTCAGAAAAAATAATATTTTATTATCAATAATCTCCAAAATTATTATTTTAATTAAACTATTTTCTGATATATTTTATATAATTTTAATTATTAGATTAATAATTACAATCAATATTATTAAAATAAAACATCCTTTAATTATAGGATTTTTATTAATTATTCAAACTTTACTAATTAGTTTAATTTCCGGAATAATAAATAACTTATTTTGATTCTCTTATATTTTATTTATTATTATAATTGGAGGAATAATAATTTTATTTATTTATATAACTAGATTAGCTTCTAATGAAAAATTTAATTTTTCAAGATCTTTTTTTTTTATAAATTTAGGGATTTTATTTTTTTTAATTTTATTTATTATATTAACTTATTCTTTTAGATTTAATTTATTTAATATAAATAATGAAATAAGAATTATTTTTAATTTAAATAAATTATATAATCTTAATTCAAAAAATATTACATTAATTAGAATTATTTATTTACTAATTACATTAATTATTGTTATTAAAATTACTAATAAAAATTTAGGACCTCTTCGTCAAAAAAACTAATGAATAAACCTATACGTCAAAGTCATCCTCTTATTAAAATTATAAATAACTCATTAATTGACTTACCTACCCCTTCAAATATTTCAACTTGATGAAATTTTGGGTCTTTATTAGGATTATGTTTAATAATTCAAATTTTATCTGGATTATTTTTAGCTATACATTATTGTGCTAATATTGAATTAGCTTTTAATAGAGTAATTCATATTTGCCGTGATGTAAACTATGGTTGAATTTTACGAACTATTCATGCTAATGGAGCTTCATTTTTCTTTTTTTGTATTTATTTTCATATTGGCCGTGGAATATATTATAATTCATTTTATTTAATACACACATGAATAATTGGTGTATTAATTTTATTTATAACTATAGGAACTGCTTTTATAGGATATGTCTTACCTTGAGGACAAATATCATTTTGAGGAGCAACAGTTATTACTAATTTATTATCAGCTGTTCCTTATCTAGGAACAATAATAGTTCAATGAGTCTGAGGAGGATTCGCAGTTGATAATGCTACTTTAACACGATTTTTTACAATTCATTTTTTATTACCTTTTATTATTTCAGCTTTAGTAATAATTCACCTACTATTTTTACATCAAACAGGCTCAAATAACCCTTTAGGATCAAATAGAAATTTTGATAAGATTCCTTTTCATCCTTATTTTTCACTAAAAGATCTTATTGGATTTATTATTATATTATTTTTATTAATTAATCTTTGTTTAATAAGCCCAAATTTATTAAGAGACCCTGATAATTTTATTCCAGCTAATCCTTTAGTAACTCCAGAACATATTCAACCTGAATGATACTTTCTATTTGCATATGCAATTTTACGATCAATTCCTAATAAATTAGGAGGTGTTATTGCTTTAGTTATATCAATTGCAATTCTTTTTATTTTACCTTTTATAAAATCAAAATTTCAAGGACTACAATTTTATCCAATTAATCAATTTATATTCTGAATATTTTTATGTTTAGTTATTTTATTAACATGAATTGGAGCTAAGCCTGTAGAAGATCCTTATATTATTACAGGACAAACTTTAACTATTTTATATTTTATATATTATTTAATTAATCCATTAATAATTAATGAATGAGATAAATTAACTAATTAATTAATGAACTTGTTAAAGTATATGTTTTGAAAACATAAAAAAGAAGCTTAATCTTCTATTAATTTTACTATTTTTATTTAATAAATTTCTAAAAAAATTTTAAAACTAATATAAAAAATAAAAATATTAATTGATAAAGGTAAATAACATTTTCATGCTAAATATATTAATTTATCATAACGAAATCGAGGTAAAGTCCCTCGAACCCATAAAAAAAAAAATGATACAAATAATATCTTTAAATAAAAAATAATTGTTATTCTATATCCCCCTAAAAAAATTAAAACAAATAATATTCTTATAAATAAAATTCTTAAATATTCAGCTAAAAAAATTAATGCAAATCCTCCTCTTCTATATTCAACATTAAACCCAGAAACTAACTCAGATTCTCCTTCAGCAAAATCAAAAGGAGTACGATTAGTTTCAGCTAATATTGTAGCTATTCATATTAATATTAATGGAAAAGATAAAAATATTAATCATCCAAAATACTGAATTTTTAAAAAATCTAAAAGATTAAATCTTAATATTAATAAAATAAAACTTATTAAAATTAAAGATAAACTAATTTCATAAGAAATAGTTTGTGCAATAGAACGTAATCCTCCTAATAAAGAATATATTGAATTAGAAGATCATCCAGCAATTATTAATCCATAAACTCCTAATCTTAAACAACATAATATATATAAAATACCTAAATTAAAATTAATCAATCCAAAATAATAAGGTATAATTAATCAAATAATTATAGATAATATAAAACTTATAATAGGACTAAAAAAATATATTAAATAATTTGAATAAATAGGAAATGTTTGTTCTTTAGTAAATAATTTAATAGCATCACTAAAAGGCTGTAACAAACCTATATAACCTACTTTATTAGGACCTTTACGAATTTGAATATAACCTAAAACTTTACGTTCTAATAATGTTAAAAAAGCTACTCCAACTAATAAACAAATTACTAAAATTAAAGTATTTAATAAAATTATTAAAAAATCAATATAATATATTATTATTTGTAATAAAAATTACATTTATGAATTCTAAATTCATTGCACTTTTCTGCCAAAATAATAAATTAAATTTTAAATTAAATAAATGGTCCTTTCGTACTAAATTATTTTATATATTATAGGATAGAAACCAACCTGGCTTACACCGGTTTGAACTCAAATCATGTAAGAATTTAATAGTCGAACAGACTAAAAATTTTAAATACTACCCCAAAATTTCATCTTAATTCAACATCGAGGTCGCAAACTATTTTATAAATATGAACTTTCCAAAATAATAACGCTGTTATCCCTAAGGTAATTTAATCAAATAATCAAAAATTCTGGATCAAAATAAACAAAATTTATTGATAAAATTTTTAAAAAGTTTAATAAATTTTTTAATCACCCCAATTAAATTAATTTTTATAAAAATAATTTATATACAAAAATAAAAATTTTTATTAAATTAATAAAACTCTATAGGGTCTTCTCGTCCTTAAAAATTATTTAAGCTTTTTAACTTAAAAATAAAATTTTATTAAAATTAAAAATGAGACAGTAATTATCTCGTCCAATCATTCATACTAGTCAACAATTAAGAGACAAATGATTATGCTACCTTTGCACAGTCAATATACTGCGGCCCTTTAAATAATCAGTGGGCAGATTAAATCTTAAATTATAAACAAAAAACCATGTTTTTGATAAACAGGCGAATAATTAATTTGCCGAATTCCTTATTTTTAATTAAATAATATTATTAATTAATTATAATTATTATATACTAATTTTATCATTATTAATTAAATAAATAATTATATTAAATATTTTTATAAATAAATTAATTTAAAATTAAATCTATATTTTTATAAATAAATTATAAAACTTTTTATATTATTGAAATTTTTAATCATAAAATTTATTATAATTACTAAAATTAAATATAATCTTATTTTTAAGCTTATCCCTAAAAATATAATTATAAATCATATATTAAATTATAATTTTAATTAATATAATAATTTATAACAAAATTAAATTTTTTTCTAAAAAAACTAGATAAATTTAAAAACGAATAACATTTCATTACCAACTTACTATTAAAAATATTTATACCACAATAAAAATAATAATAAATTTAATCTTTTAAATTCGAGATAAATTTAATCTTAAATATTAATTTAACAAACCCTGATACAAAAGGTACTTTAAATAAAAAATCCTTTTTTATAAATAATAATTTTCATTTACATTACTAATAAACTATAATTAAAATCTTTTTTTTCTTAAAAATACTAAAATTAAATTATTAATATTATTTTATTTAAAAATAATTAAATTATTATTATTAAAATAAATTATTTCTTTCAAATTATCTAAAAACAAGATTCTTTTCAATGTAAATGAAAAACTATAAAAGCTTTAATTTGCTTTCTAGATACACTTTCCAGTACATCTACTTTGTTACGACTTATCTTATTGAGTAATAAGAGCGACGGGCGATATGTGCATATTTTAGTGCCATAATCATTTATAAAATTTTTTATAAATTACTATTAAATCCACTTTCAAATTTATTTTTCAATAAACTATCCATTTAAATTAATTTATTGTAATCCATTTCTTCATAATTATAAACAACATCTTGATCTGAAATAAAACTTAATCAAATTTAATAAAATTAAATATTCTTAAAAATTATTTTGTTAACGACGATATATTAATTAATAAATTAAGTAAAATTTATCGTGGACTATCAATTATAGAACAGATTCCTCTAATTAGAATAAAATACCGCCAAATTTTTTAAATTTAAAGAACATATCTTATAATCCCTTAATATTAACTTTACTTTTAAAATAATAGGGTATCTAATCCTAGTTTATATTTTAAATTTCAAAAATCAAATTTTAATCAAATAAATTAATAAAAATAAAAAATTTCACTTTTATCATTTTATTATAATATTATTATAAAAATTCATCTTATTTAATATCAATAAAATTTATTTTAATAATTTGTCTAACCGCAAATGCTGGCACAAATTTTTTCTATTATATAATTAATTACTAAATCTAATTTTCATTAATTTTTAAATCTAATTACTGTATAAATAATTATTTTAAATAATATTTAATTAATACAAAAATTTACATATAATATAAAAATAAAATAAATTATAAACTAAAATTAAATTTTATATTTATAAAATAATAAAATTTATAAATAAATATAATTTAAAGTATATTTTACATAATAATTTAATATTAATAATTAAAAATAAATTAAATATTTTAAAATAAAATTATTTAATAAATTAAATTTTAATAATATTAATCTAAATTATAAATTAATTAATTGATTTTATAAATTTTAGGAAAATTAGCTCCCATATAAACCAATTTAATTTATTTATTTATTAAATTTTAAATTAATTAAGGGGATTAAAATCTTTCAAAATAAATAATTTAATTGATTTATAAAATTTAATACTATTTTAAAAATAATTTCTAATAATATTTAAATAAATTAATTTATAAAATTATAATTAATAATTATTTTAATTGATTAATAAAAATTAGTAATTATAATTAATAATTTAATAAAATATAAATATTATTAATTAATTTTTAAATTAATTAATAAAAAATGAGATATTTATAAATTTATTTATGTTAAAAAAATTTAATAATAATAATTTATTATTATAATAAATTAATATATATATATATATATATAATTTTTTATATATAAATATATTTATTATAAAATTTTAAATTAATTAATAATATTTATATTTTATTAAATTATAATAATAATTTATTATTATAATAATAAATTAATATATATATGATTCTTTATATATAAATATATTTATTATAAAATTTTAAATTAATTAATAATATTTACATTTTATTAAATTATTAATTTTCTTTTTTTTTTTTTAAACTTAAAAAAAAAGAAAATTCATTAATAATTTCTATTTTTATAAACAATTTAATTTTTATTTTTCAATAAATATTTACTATATATATAATTGAATATTTTTACTTTAATAAATTAAATATTTATTAATAATAAATAATCTACAAGTAAATAATATATTTAATTAACTATTTTATATAAAATGATATATTATATATGAATATTTCTCTCTTTTTATTTTTAAATTTAGTAATATATATATATATAATTATCTATATATATATAAATAATTTATATATAAATATTAATTATATATATTTAAATAATTATATATAATGTTATCTTAATTACTGATTAATATATTAATATATATATAGACTTTCTACATATATAGATATATATATATATTATTAAATATAAAGATATACTAATAAATATTATTGCATTATTAGTAATGTAAACATTTAATGAAAAAAAGTTAATTTTTTCAATTTTTTAATAATTAATTTTTAATCCACTAAAATTATTTAACTAATAAATTTAATCATAAAATTATATTATTAAAATTAATTATAAATTTATGCAATAAATTAAAAA